AGTTCAATACATCCTGTTTAGCAGAAAGGCGGATATTCCTTGCTCATTATCAGACACTCACTTATTCACAAACTTCGTGTGTGGCTAATAGTTTTCATTTCCCATCTCATGGAAAACCCTTTTCGCTCCGCTTAGCCTTATCCCCCTCTAGGGGTATTTTAGTGATAGGTTCTATAGGAAGTGGACGATCCTATTTGGTCAAATACCTAGCGGCAAACTCCCATGTTCCTTTCATTACGGTATTTCTGAACAAGTTCCTGGATAACAAGCCTAAAGGTTTTCTTATTGATGATATCAATATTGATGATAGTGACGATATTGATGCTAGTGACGATATCGATCGTGACCTTGATACGGAGCTGGAGCTGCTAACTATGATGAATGCGCTAACTATGGATATGATGCTGGAAATAGACCGATTTTATATCACCCTTCAATTCGAATTAGCAAAAGCAATTTCTCCTTGCATAATATGGATTCCAAGTATTCATGATCTAGATGTGAATGAGTCGAATTACTTATCCCTCGGTCTATTAGTGAACCATCTCTCCAGGGATTGTGAAAGATGTTCCGCTAGAAATATTCTTGTTTTTGCTTCGACTCATATTCCCCAAAAAGTGGATCCCGCTCTAATAGCTCCGAATAGATTAAATACGTGCATTAAGATACGAAGGCTTCTTATTCCACAACAACGAAAGCACTTTTTCACCCTTTCATATACTAGGGGATTTCACTTGGAAAAGAAAATGTTCCATAATAACGGATTCGGGTCCATAACCATGGGTTCCAATGCACGAGCTCTTGTAGCACTTACCAACGAGGCCCTATCGATTAGTATTACACAGAAGAAATCAATTATAGACACGAATACAATTAGATCCGCTCTTCATAGACAAACTTGGGATTTGCGATCCCAGGTAAGATTGGTTCAGGATCATGGGATCCTTTTCTATCAGATAGGAAGGGCTGTAGCACAAAATGTACTTCTAAGTAATTGCCCCATAGATCCTATATCTATCTATATGAAGAAGAAATCATGTAACGAAGGGGATTCTTATTTGTACAAATGGTACTTCGAACTTGGAACGACCATGAAGAAATTAACGATGCTTCTTTATCTTTTGAGTTGTTCTGCCGGATCGGTCGCTCAAGACCTTTGGTCTCTACCCGGATCCGATGAAAAAAATGGGATCACTTCTTATGGACTCATTGAGAATGATTCGGATCTAGTTCATGGCCTATTAGAAGTAGAAGGCGCTCTGGTGGGATCTTCACGGACAGAAAAAGATTGCAGCCAGTTTGATAATGATCGAGTGACATTGCTTCTTCGGCCCGAACCAAGGAATCTCTTAGATATGATGCAAAACGGATCTTGTTCTATCCTTGATCAGAGATTTCTCTATGAAAACTACGAATCGGAGTTTGAAGAGGGGGAGGGAGAAGGACCCCTTGACCCGCAACAGATAGAGGAGGGTTTATTCAATCACATAGTTTGGGCTCCTAGAATATGGCGCCCTTGGGCCTTTCTATTTGATTGTATCGAAAGGCCCAATGAATTGGGATTTCCCTATTGGGCCAGGTCATTTCGGGTCAAGCGGATCATTTTTGATGAAGAGGATGAGCTTCAAGAGAATGATTCGGGGTTCTTACAGAATGGAACCGTGCAGTACCAGACAAGAGCTAGATCTTCCAAAGAACAAAGCCTTTTTCGAATAAGCCAATTCATTTGGGACCCCGCAGATCCACTCTTTTTACTATTCAAGGATCCGCCCCCCGGTTCTGTGTTTTCACATCGAGAATTATTTGCAGATGGAGAGATGTCAAAGGGGCTTCTTACTTCCCAAACGGATCCTCCTACATCTATATATAAAGGCTGGTTTATCAAGAATACGCAAGAAAAGCACTTCGAATTGTTGATTAATCGTCAGAGATGGCTTAGAACCAAAAGTTCATCATCTAATCGATCTTTCCGTTCGAATACTCTATCCGAGAGTTATCAGTATTTATCCAATTTGTTCCTATCTAACGGAACGCTATTGTATCAAATGACAAAGACATTGTTGAGAAAAAGATGGCTTTTTCCGGATGAAATGAAAATTGGATTCATGTAACGGGAGAAGGATTTCCCATTCCTTAGCCGGAAAGATATGTGGCCATGAAAGAAGGATTAAGTGGATGGGTGGTAGAGTCGTGGAAACGCCCGCTTCTTCCATATTTTTGACCTTAGCTCCATGGAACAATATGTTACTGCTGAAACACGGAAGAATTGAAATCGTGGATCAAAACACTATGTCTGGATGGTATGAACTGCCTAAACAAGAATTATTGAACAGCGAACAACCCGTTCAGATATTAACGACCAAGAAGTACTGGATTCTCTTTCGGATAGGCCCTGAAAGGAGAGGAAGGATGGAATACTAACAGGCGTCTATTATTGAATTCACCTGCCAAAGTCACTGAATGGTTAAGTCGCCAATCCCTGGAGTACTTTATCTGCTGG